CACCATTATACCCACAATGATTGGCCATACTATCGCTATCCATAATGGAAGGGAACACTTACCCGTTTATATAATCGATCTTATGGTCGGACATAAATTGGGAGAATTTTCACCTACTATAAATTTTCGAGGGCATGCGAAAAATGATAATAGATCTCGTCGTTAATTAAATAAATTAAAAAAAATGAATATCGATTTTTTTTTAGTGAGAGGTAAACCTTATGATAAAGAAGAGAAAGAAGAAATCATATACTTCCGTATATGCTTTAGGACAATATATATCTATGTCTGCCCACAAAGCACGGAGAGTAATTGATCAAATCCGTGGACGTTCCTACGAAGAAGCACTTATGATATTAGAACTTATGCCTTATCGAGGATGTTATCCTATTTTTAAATTGGTTTATTCTGCAGCAGCAAATGCTAGCCACAATAAAGGTTTCAAAGAAACCAATTTAGTCATTAGTAAAGCTGAAGTGAACCAAGGAAATACAGTGAAAAAATTAAAACCTCGTGCCCGAGGACGGAGTTACCCCATAAAAAGATCCACTTGTCATATAACTATCGTATTGGAAGATATATCCTTGTATCAACAATATGACGAATATTTAATGTATTTAAAAAAACCTGGATGTAGCAATGAAAAAAGAAATCTAACATGTTATGATACATATAGTAGTGGAGGCCTATGGGACAAAAAATAAATCCACTTGGTTTCAGACTTGGTACAACCCAAAGTCATCATTCTCTTTGGTTTGCACAACCAAAAAAGTATTCTGAAGGTTTAGAAGAAGATAAAAAAATACGAGACTGTATTAAAAATTATGTCCAAAAAAATATAAGAATATCCTCTGGTATGGAGGGAATTGCACGTATCGAAATTCAAAAAAGAATCGACCTCATCCAGATCATAATCTATATGGGATTTCCTAAATTATTAATTGAAGATAAACCCCGAAGAGTCGAAGAATTACAGATGAATGTTCAAAAAGAACTTAATTGTGTCAATAGAAAACTTAACATTGCTATTACCAGAATTTCCAATCCGTATGGGGATCCTAATATTCTTGCAGAATTTATAGCTGGACAATTAAAAAATCGCGTTTCTTTTCGAAAAGCAATGAAAAAAGCTATTGAATTAACTGAACAGGCGAATACAAAAGGAATTCAAGTACAAATTGCAGGACGTATCGACGGAAAAGAAATTGCACGTGTTGAATGGATCAGAGAAGGCAGAGTTCCTTTACAAACAATTGAAGCTAAAATTGATTATTGTTCCTATACAGTTCGAACTATTTATGGAGTCTTAGGAATAAAAATTTGGATATTCGTAGACGAAGCATAAAAAAACTTTATTTGTCTTTACATTTTATCCAACGATAAAAAACTAAAACTATGTAATATAACACTATACAAAACAGAAATAAAAAAAAATTGTAGTCTTCTTTTTTGTGTTTACGAATAAAATAAGCAATTCTATAAGGTTGAATAAAAATTTCCATCAAAACTCCTTTGATATAATTGCTATGCTTAGTGTGTGACTCGTTGGTTTAGGATTCCATTAGATTAAGATAAAAAAAAAAAAAGAAAAAAGAACTTACCTATAACATAACAGCAACTAATAACTATAGCATTAATAAATAACCTAAGCAACTCATTGCTTCGCATTATCTGGATCAAAAAAAATCAGTCAAGATATGATAGACTCATCATATCATTGTAGCAACTGAATTTTTTTTTTACAAAAAAAAGAATAAATAAATATGATTAGTAAGTTATGAAAGGTAATCGAAAAGTATGCGGATAAATGGAAGGATGAAAGAAAGAGAGAAAAAATTGACTATTAATGATATATGATTCCAATTGGGAAAGTCTATGAGGTCACTGTAAGAAAAGCAATGTAATAAAGCATCAATACAGATTCATTCATAATAATTAAATAAATCTGTTCCGAAAACCAAAACTTAAGAGCCTTGAGCCAATAAAAACTGAGAAAATTGACTCAAAAACAAATTTAAAAATGAAATTAAAAATTTCATGTAAGAGCTCCATTGTAGAATTCGGGCCTAATGATTAATCAAGAAGCGATGGGAACGACGGAACCCATGAATATAGAGGATTCTCTTGAAAAACAAATCTTAGTAATTCATTGGACAGGATGGCGGAATAAACCAGAAACTTTATTATCTAGTCTGATTTTTATTCTGAGACCTCGTGGGATAAACATCAAACTTAAATAGATATTGAAAGAGTAAATATTCGTCAGCGAAATTTTTTTTTATTTGAAAAAAAGTAATAAAATACGAAAAAAAAAATGAAAAAGATAAAAGAAAATAAGGATTTGTTAGAATATTCTAACTCTAACAAAAACGACATTCGAGATGATGATATTACGTTATTTTTAAATAAATAGAATTCATCTTGGATTCCATTTCGAAAAAGACATAAAAAAATGTAGAAGAGATCGGATGGAATTTCAAAAAATATCATGATTAATAGAATTAATCATTAACTACATCTATATCTTAAATACAAGCTTTTTTAGTCCTTTTATTCGCGAGGAGCTGGATGAGAAGAAACTCTCACGTTCAGTTCTGTAGTAGAGATGGAATTTCTAATTTAGAAAAAAACCATCAACTATAACCCAAAAAGAACCAGATTTCGTAAACAACATCGAGGAAGACTAAAAGGAATATCTTCTCGTGGGAATCGTATTTGTTTTGGTAGATATGCTCTTCAAACACTTGAACCTGCTTGGATCACATCTAGACAAATAGAAGCAGGGCGACGAGCAATGACACGAAATGTACGACGTGGTGGAAAAATTTGGGTACGTATATTTCCAGACAAACCAGTTACAGTAAGACCTGCGGAAACGCGTATGGGTTCTGGTAAAGGATCCCCGGAGTATTGGGTAGCTGTGGTTAAACCAGGTAAAATCCTTTATGAAATGGGTGGTGTACCCGAAAATATAGCCAGAAAAGCTATTTCAATAGCGGCATCAAAAATGCCTATAAAAACCCAATTCATTATTTCTGAATAGGAATATAGAATGAAAAAGCTAAATAACATTTAAGAATAAAAAGATTATCAGTTTTCTTTTTTTGACAAATAATATTTTTTTACTTAGTCCTTTGCATTAAAAGAAGAGATACAAAAAAAATGATATGATTCAACCACAAACCTATTTGAATGTAGCAGACAACAGCGGGGCTCGAGAATTGATGTGTATTCGAATAATAGGAGCTAGTAATCGTCGATATGCTCATATTGGTGACGTTATTGTTGCTGTAATCAAGGAAGCAATACCAAATACTCCTCTAGAAAGATCAGAAGTGATCAGAGCTGTAATTGTACGTACTTGTAAAGAACTCAAACGTAACAATGGGACGATAATACGATATGATGACAATGCCGCAGTTGTCATTGATCAAGAAGGAAATCCAAAAGGAACTCGAGTTTTTGGGGCGATCCCACGGGAATTGAGACAATTAAACTTTACTAAAATAGTTTCATTAGCTCCTGAGGTATTATAAGACCTAAGTATCGATAGTTAGTAGAGCCTAAGTATCAATAGTTAGTAGAGGATTAAAAAAATGGTATTGAAATAAAATGAATTAATAGATTGTGTATCACGCATATACCCTTAATAATAAAATATTAATAATTAAATTCATATATTAATATATAATTCGTCTATATCTTTATATAAATAAAAGAAAAAGAACATGTTGATTATATCAAAATTTATAGAACAATAAGGAATTTTAACTTATCATGGGGAAAGACACTATTGCTGATATAATAACCTCCATACGAAATGCTGACATGAATAGAAAAGGAACGGTTCGGATAGGATCGACTAACATCACCGAAAGCATTGTTAAAATACTTTTACGGGAGGGTTTTATCGAAAACGTAAGGAAACATCGCGAAAACAACCAATATTTTTTGATTTTAACCCTAAGACATAGACGAAATAAGAAAGAATCCTATAAAACGATTTTAAATTTAAAGAGAATAAGTCGACCGGGTCTACGAATCTATTCTAACTCTCAACGAATTCCACGAATTTTAGGCGGAATAGGAATTGTAATCCTTTCAACTTCTCAAGGTATAATGACAGACCGAGAAGCTCGACTAAAAAGAATCGGCGGAGAAATTTTGTGTTATATATGGTAATCCTTCTAATATAAAAATGGGATATCCGGAACTTACGATTTGTGAAAAAGGGGGGTTGTGTAATACCACCCCTGCTAAAAAAGTTTCGGATGTTTTACCTCGACTGAAATAAAAGAAAAAAATGAATTAATGAAAGTTTTCGTTCTGAATCACTTCCGAACGGCATGGCTCGATTTTTTTAGATACTAAAGATTTGTTTGATTTTAGGTCATACTTCTGAAAGGATTCGACATATTTTTGTATAGGTATACCTATAGGAGAAAAAATAAAAATTTTAGTAAGTTCTTAGGTATAAGTTAATCAGGGGACAGCCATTTTCTAGGCTCCATAACAAGGATTCAAATGAGTAAATGGTTTTTTCAATTTCACCATTCCTTTCACGAAGATACAATTCAAGATTAAAAAATATCAAGAAACCTTTTTTTTCGTCCAACAATAAATATATTCAAAGAATTAAGGAATAACAACTATGAAAATAAGGGCTTCCGTTCGTAAAATTTGTGAAAAGTGTCGACTAATCCGTAGGAGGGGACGAATTATAGTAATTTGTTCCAACCCGAGGCATAAACAAAGACAAGGATAATCTTACTAAAGGAAATAAAGTAAAGGAAAAGGCACTTCCAAGGAGCTGGCAAAAAAAGGTCCGTTTTGACATGAAATGGATATATCCATATATTTCTTGTGAAATGAAAAAATATGGCAAAACCTATATTAAGAATTGGTTCACGTAAAAATACACGTAGTGGTTCACGTAAAAATGTACGTAGAATACCAAAGGGAGTTATTCATGTTCAAGCAAGTTTCAACAATACCATTGT